GGGCGTGGATGTTCTTATTTGGACATCTTGTTTGGGCTACTGGATTTATGTTCTTAATTTCCTGGCGCGGATATTGGCAAGAATTGATTGAAACTTTAGCATGGGCTCATGAACGCACGCCTTTGGCTAATTTGATTCGATGGAGAGATAAACCAGTGGCTCTTTCCATTGTGCAAGCAAGATTAGTTGGATTAGCTCACTTTTCTGTAGGTTATATATTTACTTATGCGGCTTTCTTGATTGCCTCTACATCAGGCAAATTTGGTTAATTTTTTATGTGTTGTATCCGCGAAAATATCATTTCTTTCGATGGAGAAGGGGATCTTCCTTCTTCTATTTCTACATCTAGGATCCGACTTGTATCATTGATACTCATAGGAATTGAATCGTTATGGCAAGGAAAAGTTTAATTCAGCGGGAAAAGAAGAGGCAAAAATTGGAACAAAAATATCATTTGATTCGTGGATCCTCAAAAAAAGAAATAAGCAAAGTTCCGTCGTTGAGTGAGAAATGGGAAATTCATGGAAAGTTACAATCCCCACCGCGTAATAGTGCACCCACACGTCTTCATCGACGTTGTTTTTTAACCGGAAGACCGAGAGCTAACTATCGAGACTTTGGGCTATCCGGACACATACTTCGTGAAATGGTTCATGCATGCTTGTTGCCCGGGGCAACAAGATCAAGTTGGTAAGGATTCCAATATCCCTTCTTTCTTTTTTTATTCATTTCTATGATCATAGGGGGACCCCTTTACCATTCTGTATAAATGGACTATTCTATTTGTACAGATATGGTATAGGGGTGCATTCAATCTTTGTTTGTCCATTAGTTCACAGTTCTTATCTTTCTTTATCGCGGGGTAGAGCAGCTTGGTAGCTCGCAAGGCTCATAACCTTGAAGTCACGGGTTCAAATCCTGTCTCCGCAACATTTTTTTTTCTAAATTTGATCACGATAAGCTGTGATGTTCATGACTAGTAATTAATTACTATATAGCTTTTTTTTTCTTTCGGGGTGGGAGGATGGAACCATTCTACTATCACGGTCAACTATACTTAATCCTTTATCCTATTAAATAAATGAAAAACATTAACCCATTATCCTGATCCCGGGCGGATAGCGGGAATCGAACCCGCGTCTTCTCCTTGGCAAAGAGAAATTTTACCATTCAACTATATCCGCATTTTTTTTTTGTTTTTGATCCGCAATGTTATAGTATACATCAGTGCAGAGCTAGCCTATTTATTCTATTATACTAGGTTATTAATACTAAGTTCTAGTATACTAGACTAGGCTATTTTTATATAATCTATATATCTATTTATATAATTATATAGTTATTATATAATATATTTTTTTTATAGTATATTTTATACTACACTACTATTTTTTTTTGTAATTAATCTTTATAACTAAATTAAGATAATTTTTTTTCTATATATAATAAATATATATATTATATATATCCATTTTATATATTATTTCTTAATTTTCTCTATTTTTTATTATTATCAATATCTTATTATTAATATATAATTAAATCTTAATAATATAAGATATAGTATTTTTTTGTGAAATTTATTAAATAGATTCAATTTTGACAATACAAGCAAGAGACCCCTCCCTCTAATTTTTTTCTTTATTTGCATTTTGAGGACTGATATTGCATTTTAATGTGTCTCACAATTCGAAAGAATTAGGGGAGGGTCATTTCATTTTTGTATCGAGAACGAACAGGTTCAAGAGATAAGAGAATTAAGGATACCCACCAGAAAGACTAATCCAATCCATAATGATGTACCGGAAAATACAACATTTTTGTTACCCGCCCAATCATCAGGAGAAGCAAATACAACGGGCACACTAATCACTAAGATTGATGAAGTAACAATTAATGCAAAAACAGCCAATTGGAAAGCAATAGTCATGTTTCTAATCCTCCAATCTACCAACAAAATATACCATTTGATCCCTTTCCAAGCCAGCCAAAAATTTTTATAAAATGCCTCATGGAGGGATTTTACCATAAATCCATAGATTCTAGATGACTTCTTACTTTTTTAATACTTTAGCATGGGATTGAGGGTAGTCTTTTTTTACTTCACAAAAAGGAGTATACTAGATCATATATATCTATATATACATATAGATAGACTTATAGATTCACGCCTGATATTTTTCTATAGTATAGACAGTAATGGTATCAACTTATATGTCAATGTTCTATTCGATGGGATGGAATAAAAAGCAAATAGAAATTATCTTTCGGAGAGATGGCCGAGTGGTTGATAGCTCCGGTCTTGAAAACCGGTATAGTTTGAAACAAAGAACTATCGAGGGTTCGAATCCCTCTCTCTCCTTTTTGCTCGGCGAATAGATTTGTTTCTTTATTTTATTGGTTTTGCTTTATTTTATTGGTTTTGTCCGGCTCAGTATCAGAAAAGGGAATGGCTCGGCTATCCCACCTAGCCGAGCCAAAAAAGAAAAAAAAAAGATTA